AATAATTGGGTAATTGGTTTATATGAATCCTATCCGGTTGAGACCAAAAGTAAAAATGATATTCCCATAAATTTACAAGGTAATGTTTCCATTTCTTCATCCGAAGAGGAGTTCCTTTTGAAGACAGAATTGATTTTCCTTGATATCTGAAATAATGCATGAAAAGATCCTTGAACAACCATAGAATGGTATGAAAATCATTACGAAAGACCACTATCCAATTTTCTATTTTTCCATAAAAATGTGTTCGATCAAGAAAAGCTCTAGAAGAGGTTGATCGTAAATGAGAATATTTTTTACGGAGAAAAACGAATATAGATTCCGATTCATATACATGAAAATTATACAGGAACAGGAATAATCTTTGATTATCTTTTGAAAAAAAGAAATTAATTTTTGTTTTTTGCGTAATAAAACTATTATTCCAATTATGATACTCGTAGAGAAAGAATCTCAATAAGTGCAAAAAAGTGGCATCTTGTATCCAACAGCGAAGGGTTTGAACCAATAGTTCCAGATGGATAGGGTAGGGTATTAGTATATCTAATCCATGATTAAAATGGGATAATTTATCCTCTAAAAACGGAAATATGGAATGAATTGATCGTAAATTAATAGATTTTGCTATTTCTTTACCTTCCAGGATTTCTTTCCCTTCTAGGGAAGATACTAATCGCAGTGAGAATGGAATTTCCACAATGACTGCAAACCCCTCTGATATCATTTTAGAATACAAATTTTTATTATGCCCAACAAATTGATTTTTATTAGAATCATTAGCCAAAATAATCAAATGCTTCTGTTGATACATTCGAGTAATTAAACGTTTAACAATTAGTGAACTATATTTATTGTCATAACCTAAATTTTCCATAGGCTCACAAGGAATCGATTTATTTAACCCATGATCATGAGCAAGTGCATAAATGTATTCCTGAAAGAGAAGTGGATATAGGAAATCTCGTTCTCGAGATCTATCTATCTTTAAATATCCTTGTAATTCCTCCATTTTAAAATTCGATTTGAACCAAAGCTGGGGATTTCTCGGGCCATCAAATGCTACGCTACATAGTACGATACAGTCAAAACAAGGTATCAAGGTATAAAGAATAGATACCTTGGAGATGATTAATATTAATCAACGGATTCTCTCTTTTTCCATTTCCGTCCAATTGGTTTTTGTTCGTTATAAGATACCGAGATGGTTAGAAATCCTTTATTTTTGAAACCCGATCGCTCTTTTGACTTTAGAAAATTATATTTCTCAATATACTGTTTCTTCTACACATTCGTCTCCACTCAGGGATATAGTTAGGATTCATAAAAAAATGGAGAATCCACTTAAATTTAAGGCTATTTCATAACCTTTTCCCGCACCAGGGACTAATATATTTCTAACGTATAATTAGATCGGGTAATTATTCGAATTAAGAACATAAGCTCGTTTCTTTTTTTGTTTCCCTATAATTTGAGCTTTTCGGCCCTATCCATTTATTCACTCGATCCAACCACGAATTTCCTTTTTTGTATCGCTCTAAGAATTTAAACTCAAAAAAAAACAATATTTTGTACCGATCCCGTAAGGATTAAGTACTCTTATCTTAGAGTTATTCATTTATACGACATGCTGTTTTTTCCATTCGTTCCCTCTCAGGATCAGTCGTGGTCTTACAAACTCTACCAATGGTATGGACGAATCCGTTGCTTCATCCAAATGTGTAAAAGATTCTAGCCGCACTTAAAAGCCGAGTACTCTACCGTTGAGTTAGCAACCCAAAAATGTAATTATGGTTTGTGGATACGATCGGAATAAAAAAAGAGATAGATTGCACAACCTCACAAAAAAACGTTTTTTATAGTCGATTATAAACATAAAAATGAACAGATAAATATATAAAAATTATGGATCGCCCTTTTTTCTAAAAAAAAAATTCATTCCAATTTTCCGTTTTTGTTTATTCAGAAGAGACTTCGTGTGTTATGTCAATCGAATCCAAGGAACCCATCACTTACGTCAAGTAAAGTAAAAAAAAACTTATAGGGCGGGTATAAATGGATCTATTTATCCACGATCAATTATATTTGTTCAATACACTATTGTCAATATGAACGTTGAAAAAACAAAAAAGAAATAAAAATAATTATAATTATAATAAGGACTTGTGTTGGATTGGCACTTCATAGATAACCTACATAGAGAATCAAAAAAGTGTAGATGTAGAAAAGAAAAAAAAAAATAAGGAAGAATAAAATCTCGGGTTTATTCAATATCCATAAAGGTACAATAGGTACAATAACCAAACTCGGCCCATTTTTTTAGTGGAGTCTCACCAAAAACCACCCAATTGAGATAATCCCACAATTTTATAGATCAATTTTATAGATTCTGTTAGTTCATATGTTTACTCGAACTTTTTTCTATCCCTTTCCTTTCATATTGCATATAAAAAAGTTTTGTCGTTATTTATATTTCTATATAAATATAATTTCTTTTTCGTTTTTTTTTTTATTTCTATTTATTATTTTGTGTAATTAATGCGAAGTTCCTTAAATATCTCTGCCTTCTTTGAAATATCATGAACAGTTCCCGTAGGTTGAGCGCCTTTTTCAAGGAAATATAGAATAGCGGGAACATTTAAATAAGTTTGATTCTTTATCGGATCGTAAAAACCCACTTTCCGAAGATCTCTTCCTTCTCTTCGGGATCGAACATCAATTGCAACGATTCGATAGATGGCTCATTGGGATAGATATAGATGAATAATTCCCCCCCTTAGAAACGTATAGGAGGCTTTCTCCTCGTACGGCTCGAGAAAAATAATTCTAATTTATATCATAGTATATATAGTGGCAAATAGATCCATAAAATCATCAAATCAATTCTTAAACTATGATTTTTCGTTTTTTATTCTTCCTTCCCGAAAAACCCGAAAAGAACAAAAAACCATTAGTACTTATAACTCAAGTTGGACAATTCTCAAAGAGTTCAAAGGAAAATCCCGAGTCCTTGGAATTTCATTTATTGAGCTGTCTCTAACCAATCTTTTTGTCTCGTTTAGAATCTATTTTTTTTTTCTGCTCAAATTAAATTGTTGAGACAATTGAAAGTGGCGTTTTTCTTGTTCCAGGATCGTTTATCTTTGTTTTGAATCATTGGGTTTAGACATTACTTCGGTGATTCTTAATCGTTTCAAAATGGCAGCAACATACCTTTTGCGATTTATTGACTATCGAAGAATCATACGAACGATTGATTTCCGTGTGATACACTTTGGATCGAAATAGTTTTTCCAATTCCAACAAAAGTTTCAAATCAAAAAAGATATTTTGTTAGAATTGAATCTTTTTAATTTCTATATCGAAGATATGCTTACGAAGTTGTTCCAACTTATTGATTGACGTTAACCCTAGATCCTTACCTCTGAGAAATGAATTAATCTTTTCCGCTCGAGCTCCATCGTGTACTATTTACTTTAACTCACAACCCAACCAAATGGGAGTTCTCGTAGAACAGAACAAACTATGTCGAGCCAAGAGCACCTAATAATTCCTATATAAAATTATCAAAAAAATGGTGGATGTAAGAATCCACAACCGATCATGTCCTTCAAGCCGCACGTTGCTTTCTACCACATCGTTTTAAACGAAGTTTTACCATAACATTCCTCTAGTTTGGAACCGGTATGGAATTGATTCAATATGGAATCATGAATAATCATTGCATAATAATATAATAATACATATAGAAATATGTATGTATGGGTATTTATCTGGAGAAGTCTCAACAAGTATTAAATTTGATTAACCCATATTATATTTTATAAATGAAACAATTTATAAAGAACACAAATAAATGAATTCTTCCTTCAATCCGCATCGTCAACAGATTGTTCAAGACAAGACGATCAATCATGAGAGATCCAATTCTTTTCTTTATCGAACAACTAAACTAAAGAAAGGTCTTTAATTGGATGGATTTCCAATACCGGAACACGATGAATATATGTTATTGTTATTAATCGAATAAGCTAGCCCAATGACTTGCAAAGGGCAGAAGTTACTCGATAAGAATAGATTCCCCAATTTCGCACTTCTTCGAATACCAAGGAGAATGGTGAAAATTTTTTCATTTTAAAAATTTACCACTTCGAGATCATTATCTTATCATTACATTATTTGAATAAAGTTTTCTCGTAAAACGTAAAAAGAAAATTGGATCTCGAAATCAATCAACCAACAAGTTGTCACATATACCAAGTAGCTAAAAATTTTTAGCGGATAACTCATTGATTAAAGAGACACAAATCATCATAAACATAAAATAAATATATATTTATTTTTCAATTGAATCATCAACGATTTCATCCAGCTAGATAGAGAAAAAAAAAATGGGATAAAAAAATACACCTGTCTGAACAATCTTGTATAAGTGAAAAGACAAACGGGTGCATATTTTTTTACTTGTTTTGTTCCTATTTTTTATTTTTCCCAAAACAAGTTTTTTGATCCTTAATCCCAGTGATGCAATAAAATGAGTACCAAGGCAGGAGCCCCCTCCTGTTTAGAATTCAGCATCGAGATAGAATTCGTACCTTATTTTCTTTAGAGATAGAGATAAGGAATATAAAATAAAAGAAAAAATAAGGAATAGGGGGCTTTCACATTTCGATTCAGAATGCAGCATTGATAATTCAAATAAATGGATATAGGGCGTAAGGTTTTTCTAAGTAACTCAAGTTGAGGGAGGCGTGCATACACTGAACAGCCCATCCTATTTTTGTTTTTAATTATACATTGACTCCATATTCCTATCCTACCCGGATCACAAATGAATTCCGTATGTCATCGCATCGGTACTCGATTCGGTTTGTGAGAAAGAAAGTAAAAGATATGATTCAGAAAAGAATCATTAGAAATCAGAAACAAGGAACTAGTAAATAAACATTACACTCTTAAACGAAACAGAGAATATATATATATTCTCTGTTTTATAGAAATAG